AAATCTCAAAACAGATCATTAATCCAAGACCAGAATATTCGGAGGACTCTTCTGACCAAACAAATAATTGTCAGCAACATTGTTTCTTTTTTTTTTTCAAATCCAAAGAATTTTTCTTAATTTATACGTAGGTTATCGATTCAGCATTGGATAAAAAAGAGGGGTTGAAATACTCATAATTTTTTCCAATCAATCAATAAATAAAAAAATAGAAAAAAAGGTTAAAATCATTTTATCGACATGAGTGTTATATATCGAAAAAACTTTCTAACTATTCATTTTGAAACCATTTCTATATTAACATTAAAATATTAACCTAATAGTAGAAAGAGTACCTTGCTGAGTATGGACTTCAAACGATTTAGCTTTAACCATGTTAATTGTTCCACATTATTATTATTGGTTGATAGAGAATCAAAGTAGATTTACCAATGAATCGCGAAATGCTATGGTTCTTAAATATGATTTATTAATTTATTTAATTTATTCAAAAGTAATTCGCGCGATCATGCACCTTTCCCAGTTAGAACGAAAAAAAAAAGTGCAGTTGGTTGGATCCAGCCTATTCTTGAAATAAACAACTCGCACACACTCCCTTTCCAAAAAAAATCAATACACCGAGCACTACACTTAGATTTATTGGATTTGTTGCTAAAATATCGGTATTAAACCCGAAACTCCCGGCGGATGACCAGTAACCTAAGGAAAGGAAAGAATCGGTTACAGTTTTCATAGAATCTCCTCTTAGATATAGATAGACTAATTATCTATTTATTTTTATTTTATATGTTTATTTTCTTTTTTTGTAATTTCCTATTTGCTATTTTATTTAACTCTATTTAGAAAGAAAATTTAAATAGAGTTAAAAATCCATTCATTTATAAATCAATGGATTTTTTTGTCAATTGGAAATTTCCAATTGACAAAAAAAGATGATACTTATCATTATTAGAATTAGGTCCCAGGCGTTATGCCATGTCAATTGCGAAATATCTCGTTTATTGTAACACTTCCTAAAAAAACGTTCCATTGGACTAAGAGGGGGAAGGAAGAGGGCGAGTCGGTCTGCTAATTCCTCATCCTCCAATCATTCCTTCCCATGGGGTTATTGTCCCACCAAATAAAAAATTGTAGGCGTAAAATCTGAATATAATTCGAAAAAAAAAAGAAGAGCAGTAAGTCCAAGGAAATAAACTAAGAAAAAATACGTATTTTTATTTTAGGATTAAACAAAGGGATTCGCAAATAAAAGTGCTAAGGCTACAACCAGTCCATAAATTGTTAAAGCTTCCATAAAAGCCAGACTAAGCAATAAAGTACCTCGTATTTTTCCCTCCGCCTCGGGCTGTCTCGCGATCCCTTCTACAGCTTGGCCCGCAGCAGTACCTTGACCAACCCCAGGTCCAATAGAAGCAAGCCCGACGGCCAACCCAGCAGCAATAACGGAAGCGGCAGAAATCAGTGGATTCATGATAAGTTCCTCACACCAAAATAAGTAAATAGTTAATGATACAATCAACCAATAAATTATGACTTAATTATTCCATCGCTAAGATATATACAGTCGAAGGAACTAAGAACTCGAAATTGACGTAATAATAAATAGTATTATTGAATCATCAGAACGGCTTCGATATTTCTTTTTTAGTTTTTATTCACATAATTTTTGTGAATCCATACGACTTTTGTTCTTCCATTTCATTCTTTTTTCCAAACTATTCTCTTTGAATTTTTCGTTTTTTTTCTTATTTTTTTGATTGAATCTCTTTATTCATTGAATATTCAATTCACAACTACAAACGAAACGGAAGGGCTTCCATTGGAAGCCCTATCTAATATCACATATACATGTGTTTCTTCCATAACGTAAATCAACCATTCATATCTTAGCAATCGGATTATAGAATCATTCTTCGAAACATTCACAAGAGTTGTCTTATAGTAATTAGATTACATACATCTAGTTTGGCCTCCCCTCCCCTCCCCTAACCAATCCATTTTTTTTTTATTTAAATTTAGTTTTTTTGTAAATCTTTTTTTTTTCTTTTATTATTCGCCCACGCGGGTACAATCAATCTACATGGACAAAGTCGTTAGATCGAATCCTTGCATCGAAATATCAGTATTTGATTGATCGAAGTTCATGTAATTTATTATTTATTCAAATTCTCTTTTGGTCAATCGGTGAGTTGGATGAAATCAACTTGAATGGGAATTATTCTATATAACAATAACATCTTTTTTTTAAGCAGCACGGCTTATTAATACTATAAGTAATACGATAAGAATTCTTAGTCAGATTATGACTACTAATATCTAATAATATTGAATATTGGAATGAAATGAATAAAAGAATAGAAAGAGAATATTCATTCGAGGGGATATAAATAGACCGAACTGGAATTTTAGGAAAAAGATCTTTTAGATCTCTTTCCTTTTTTTACTTCCCCCTTTTGTTTGTTGCAATTCCCTAATACCTCTACTTAAACCTTTTTTACTATTACTTATATAAATTATGTTCCCTAAGCAGATTATCTTGATCCGCGCATAGATTGCGTAAGACTTAAGTTAAAAAAGACTATTTCGAAAACTAGTCAATGATGACCCTCCATGGATTCGCCTATATAAGCCGCAGCTAAAGTTGCAAAAATAAGAGCTTGAATACCGCTTGTAAATAATCCAAGTAACATGACAGGTATAGGAACCACTGAAGGTACTAAAGAAACAAGAACAACAACTACTAATTCATCAGCTAATATATTTCCGAAAAGTCGAAAACTAAGTGATAAGGGTTTTGTGAAATCTTCTAAGATATTAATGGGTAAAAGGATTGGAGTTGGTTGAATGTATTTACCAAAATAACCTAATCCTTTTTTATTAAGACCTGCATAGAAATATGCTACTGACGTGAGTAAAGCTAAAGCAACAGTAGTATTTATATCATTTGTAGGCGCGGCTAATTCCCCATGAGGTAACTGTATGATTTTCCAAGGTAAAAGAGCGCCTGACCAATTCGAAACAAAAATAAATAGAAACAAAGTTCCAATAAAGGGAACCCATGGACCATATTCTTCGCCAATCTGAGTTTTGCTCACGTCTCGAATGAATTCAAGGACATATTCGAAGAAATTCTGACTGTCAGTAGGAATGGTTTGTGGATTACGAACAGCTATAATGGCTGAACCTAATAAGATAGCAATTACAACCCAAGAAGTAATAATTACTTGGGCATGGACTTGAAAACCTCCTATTTGCCAATATAAGTGTTGGCCGACTTCCACACCGGATATATCGTATAAGCCTTTTCGTGTGTTGATATAACACAATAATAGTGTGTTGATGGAACAAAATAGAACATTCATATTGCCCTCTAAAAAAAATGGAACTTTAAAAATAATTATTTTGATTCAACCATCTCTTTTTCGCCTTGCTTAGTTGACTTATCTATTTTGGATACCAACTAATTACATAATACCCCTACTTGTATCTCTTTTGTGCAATTCAGTAATCATAACCGATTTCAGAAATCTATGGAGTTCCCAAAAGAATTTATTTATTTTTATTATTAATCAAGGATTTCGTATATAGCTAGAACGACCCTCACAAATTGCAAATACTAATTTGTTAAGAATTAATCGGATTGAAGCTATAGCGTCATCATTTGCTGGAATCGAAATATCTGCGAGATCCGGGTCACAATTTGTATCGATTAAACAAATAGTTGGAATTCCCAAAATCATACATTCTCGAAGAGCCGTATATTCTTCTTGCTGATCAACGATTATTACAATATCGGGTAATCCCGTCATATATTTAATCCCGCCCAGATATGTTTGCAAGTGAGATAATTGTCTCTTCAACATAGCGGAATCTCTTTTCGGAAGACGATTGAGCCCCCCCATCTTTTGTTCCGTTCTCAAGTCCCTGAACTGATGAAGTATCGTTTCCGTAGTATACCAATTCGTTAACATACCGCCGAGCCATTTTTTATTAACATAATGACACCGAGCCCTTATTGCAGCCCGTGCTACTGAATCCGCTGCTTTATTTTTGGTACCAACAATTAAGAACTGTTTTCCCCTACTTGCTGCATCAAAAACTAAATCACAAGCTTCTGATAAAAAACGGGCAGTTCTAATAAGATTTATAATATGAATACCTTTACGCTTTGAAGAGATATAAGGTGCCATTCTAGGATTCCATTTACTAGTACCATGACCAAAATGAACTCCAGCTTCCATCATCTCTTCCAAATTGATGTTCCAATATCTTCTTGTCATTTATTTATCCGCACTTCCTTTCTTTTTTTAAGAAAAAAAAGAGAGAGACGAGGTGCCCTGAAATAGAAATAAAAAATTGTTCCGATGGAACCTCCTTTTCTACCTCTAACGGATATTGGCCGTTGATCCACGATTCAAGCCATAAATTTATTTCTATTCTATTTGTTATTTTATTATCTTTATTAAAAAAAGAATGACCGCAAATAGTTAAAAAGTGGGTGAATCCGCTCTTAGGAACCATTAAATCCTCGAAATGGTTCTTTCGGTGTATCATGGTAAATTCTTTGAAATGAAAAAATGAAATAATTCTCTGTGGTGGAACAAAATATCTCTCATTTCCACCTCGAATAAATTATTCGTTTTGGTTTCCAAAGGAATCTTGGTATGTTTCCTTGAACGTTGCACTAATCCTTTGAATCCCGTACCGACGGGTATCATCCCTCCTAGAACCACGTTCTCTTTCAGACCCTTCAACCAATCGATACGACCCCGGAGGGCGGCTTTTGCTAAAACTCGAGCAGTTTCTTGAAAACTCGCTTCGGATATGAAACTCTGAGTATTTAGAGATGCTTTCGTTATTCCCAATAAGATAGCTCGGTAACAGATCGCTTCTTCCAAAGCACGCCCTGTTCGTTCCGCCCGCAACAATTCAATTAGTTCTCCGGGTGAAAAAACATTAGACATTCCATCTTCTGAAACCAATACTTTTGATGTTATTTG